TTCTTGTTTCGACAATTCAAAAGTGGGAGAAGGCTTTTTACTAATGAATCGATATTCAAAATCATTCCATTCGGAATCCCTTGCTTTATCAAAGCGACGGACTTCTAAATTCTCATAGGGCCCCCCCGGAATTCCTTCCAGAGCCTGTTGAATAATTTTTATGGATTCCGCCATTTCACTGATTCGTACTAAATAACGAGCTAATGAGTCTCCTTCTTTTTGCCATTGGACTTCCCAATCGAATTCATCGTAACACTCATAATGATCAACTTTACGAAGATCCCATTGCATTCCGGAAGCTCGTAGCATTGGTCCTGATAAACCCCAATTTATTGCTTCCTCTCCACCAATAATGCCCACTCCTTCAACTCGTTCCAAAAAAATGGGATTCCGCGTAATAAGCTTTTGATATTCAACAACTCCTGTTAAAGAATAATCGCAGAAATCCAAACATTTATCTATCCAGCCATGAGGTAGATCAGCAGCTACTCCCCCAATACGGAAATAATTATGCATCATTCGCATACCTGTGGCAGCTTCGAATAGATCATATAGCAATTCCCTCTCTCTGAAAATATAGAAGAAAGGAGTCTGTGCACCGATATCCGCCATAAAAGGCCCAAGCCATAACAAATGAGAAGCTATACGACTCAACTCCAGCATAATGACTCTGATATAGCTGGCTCTTTTAGGTACTTGAATATTTCCCAATTGTTCTGGTGCATTTACCGTTATTGCCTCTGTGAACATAGTAGCTAAATAATCCCAACGTGTTACGTAAGGTAGATACTGTATAATTGTTCGGTTTTCCGCAATTTTTTCCATCCCTCTGTGTAAATAACCCAATACGGGTTCACAATCAATAACATCTTCACCATCTAGAGTAACGATGAGTCGAAGAACACCATGCATTGATGGGTGGTGAGGACCCATATTGACTATCATGAAGTCTTTTCTTATATCCGGTACAGTCATATGTTTTCTTCCCCGATTCATTATTTCATGAATTGCTGAAAACGAAACGAGGTTCATCAAAATTCAAGATCTAATAAAGCAAATAATTCAAACGAATTTTCAAATTAACGAGTTTTTGGTTCCCGAATATCCAACTGACCAATTAATTCTTTATAACGTACTCTATTTTTCTTTGACAAATAAGCCAGTATACGTTGACGTTTTCCCAGAATTTTCCGCAGACCTCTCTGAGATAAATAGTCTTTTCTGTGCAATTCCAAATGTGAAGTAAGTCTCCGTATCTTATTGGTGAAACTGAATACTTGAAATTCAACAGACCCTTTGTTTTTTTCTTTTTCTTCTTGCAGAATAACTGAGATGAATGAATTTTTTACCATAAAAAGAATTCTTCTCTCTCTCTCTTTTTTTTCTTTCTTTTCCACAGATATGGATTTTACCGATCAGGAATAATAATAATGCCAGTCATTTAGATCTGGTACACACAATAAAATAATCTGGATTTATTCATAGACTACTTTCTATCGAATCCAATTGAAAATTGGATTCGATAGAAGGAGATGGTACATTTCTACACCCACAAAAGGGAATGATTGGGACTTAAGAAAATTCTGCCGATTCATTCCTAGATCCAATTGATATGATACATCATTGAATCAGTATCATGTATCAGAATCTAATGTAACACAACGTGTGTGTACATTTGTATACCTTTATATACCGGATATGACACGTGATATAGATATATAGGAAATCCACCATCAACTAATTCTGACTCGTGGATACATATGTATCCTTGACATACTGAAACGACTGCCATTATTGGTATCAAACCAGTAGCGATTCATACAAGCTAAATCTTCTAATCGATAATTGGGCCAAAGAAACAATTTGAATTGGATAAATTTATTTATATCTGTATCAAAATGCTTGTCCTCATCCAAAAATTGCACACAGTTCCTTACGTTGTTGCCATTGAAAAATACTGAATTTCTATTCACAACATTCTCATTCTCGGAATTCAAACAAATTAGAATTCTCAATTCTCTACGACGTCTAGGAGATGGAATATTTTCAGGAACAAGCAAAGCATAATTATTTTCATCTCCATTCACAAGTACCTTTCCATGTTGTGCAATGGATCTATCGAAATAATCTTCATCAACATATTTTTTTTCTCGGCGTATTCGATTAGTTTGGTACTTATTCTTATGGACCAATGAAATACTTATGGTTTGATACATAATCCATTGTCCATCCCATTTTATAGACAGACGAACCGGTTCGATAATCAATATTCCCTTTTTTATCAATTCTGTAAGAGTTAGATCCTTCTGAATCAGCATTACATCCAGGCGCATTTCTCCTCTTTGAATAGAGGATATAGCAATTTCCCTTGGATTTATCAGCCTAAGCAGGAGACAATATACCTTGATATTATTGAGAATTCTTTGATTCAAAGGATCATCCCATCTCAATTGAAAAAGCAAATACCTTTTCAGGAAGAAATCTAGTTCCGCTCCCTTATTGCTCTTGGATTGTCTTTTCTTTCTACGTTTTTTAATGTCTGATTCCGCGGAATCTTTTTCAAGATCTTTTTGTCGGTTTCGTGGATCTGATCCAAGATTCCCTTGACCCAGCTGTTCTTTTTCTTCTTGATTTCGATTCTCTAATTCAAGATATTCTTTTTGATTAGATGATAGACGAAGATCCTTTTTTTGATTTCTGTTGATGTTTTTATTTTCGTTTTCATTTCCATTCAAATTGAAAATAAGTAATTTGATTGGTATGATCCACGGTTTAATCTTATATGCATCATAAAGTAGCACAAATTCTGAGAAGAACCAGGGTTCTAGATTCGATATGGGACGATGTAGCATTTCTTCATTCATTCCCATCCAATCAAAAAAAAAGGTTTTTTTTTGATTGGATGGGTTGATTTCTTGATGAATCGTGAGATAAAAAAGATCTTTCTTATCAATTATTTGATAATCATTAGTCCCAGTCTTAGTATTTTTATTAATGTTGGTTCCAGTATCTATATCGGTCCAAGTCTCAATATCGATATTCTTTCTAAGAAAAAAATTGAGAATTCTCCACTCCAAATATTTTCTATCCGGATTTTTCCCCGTATCAATAATAGACCCTTCCCCTAGATAATCATTAATAGCTATACCCCCGGGTACATAAAATGATTCGGGTTTAGGCATGTTGTAATTATATGGAATCTCTCGGTCTCCATTTACTTGGAATGGCGATCCATAAATATATGAGTCCTTCCTGTCTTCATAATGAATATATTTATGTGATAAAAGATCATATCTGTAGTGTTTTTTAAATTTTTCTTTTTGACTCGGTAATGAGTTCACTACATAATTATTTTGTTTCTCGTAATGAATTAATTGGTCTTTTTCTTTTTCATATGAATCTTTTTTTGAGTTTTTATTTTGAATCATACGACGTTGATTGACTCTATTTCGCCATTTTTGCGGTACTAATTTAGACCATCTAGTCTGAGATAAATTGTATTGATAATGACCCCTTAACCAATTTTTCCATTCATTCATTCCAGAATTCGGACGTTTCTTAGACCTTGATTTGGCATCCAATATTCCTCGTGTTCCAAAATGGTCCTTTATTCTATCCTTAAGAAAAAGATATGCTCCGCGATATTTAAGTACAGATCTCAAGTAATACTTATTAATAATTTGGATTTGTGATAAATTGTAAAATACATATGCTTGGGACAAGGAAGATAAGTCACAATAAATCTGTGATTTATTATTACTAATATTAGAAAGAGACTTTTTTATAGTCGAAATAAAGTGAATTGCATTTTGATTTGTTTCATCAATTCCTTCTTTATTTCTTTCATCATTGTAAATGTCTTTGTCGATAATTTTTTTTGTTGATTCAAATTCAAGGAAAAGTTGTGCATTTATTCTGGGAATATTAATGTTACATAGAAAGATATCCATATAGATTCTTTCAATGAAAGATTTCATAAAATAGTGCCATTTACGTATTAATCGGGCACCTCCTCTTTTTGATATCTGCCAAATATGTTTCTGTGATTCCGATCTTTTATCATCACAACCTGTCTCGTTAGGACTAATCTTTCTATTTGGAGTTAGAAATATTTTTCTCTTGTCTTTTGTAATCCTTTCTATTTTATTTCGGATTGTGGTTGTCCTATCAGCCAGATCCTTCATTTTTTTTTCTGTCAGTGAATAATTTGTCCAATCCACAGATCTAATTCGAATGATCGATTCATGGTTAATCTTATTACTAATTATAGAATCTTTTCTATTTTCATTTGGTTCATATACTTTCCTCAATCCAAATAAGAAAATTGGATTTACTTTTTCAAACTCTTTTATTATTCTTTTTATAAATAGAACTGTTTTGAGAATCCATCTTGTTTTTTCTTTTAAGACCCTTAGAAACCATTTTTTTCTTTCTCCTAAAGCTCTTAGAACTAGAAAACATTTCTTTTTCACTTTTATAATTTTTTTTTCGAGTTCTTTCCAAATGGGGTCAAAAAAGGAAGGTCGTTTTCGGGGAGAACCAAAAGGTAGTTCAGTTTCCATCCCCCAGACTGTTAAAAAACCAAAATTTTCTTTTTTTCCTTTCTTTTTCATTCGATCTCTATGATCGAATCCTAGCTTAGATCTGTGCCAAGGTTTCAGACAGAAAGGAAATAGGATCTTTATTTGAATACCGTCTGTTAGCCAGTCTTTCGGAAATTCTGTTTCTGATAATTGAACACCATTATAGGTGCATTTAACATGCATTTCTCTATTCCACTCCTTCCAATCCTCGTACCACTCGGGGAATTGAAATAATAACATACGGCCGAGATTTTTAGCTATTATCAATGAAGGCAATACGATGTATTTTCTAAGAATCGATTGTGTTACTAACATAGAACCTCTTATTGTTTGAGCAAATAGAATAGTATCCCAATTTTCTGCTATTGTTATCCGTTCATTCTCTTCCTTTTTCTCCTCCTTTGTTTTTTCCTTTTC